TAGTCGCCATCTCTATATCTGGTTTACTTGTAAGTTTTACTGGGTATGCCTTATATACCGCTTTTGGGCAACCCTCTCAACAACTAAGAGATCCATTCGAGGAACACGGGGACTAGTTCTAGTTAAAGTACTAAGCCTCCCAATATCGGGGGGCTTAGTACTTCAATTGAGAAAATTTAAAATCATTTATTTTATTTCACCTTTTTCGTTGGAACTTTAGGGGGTTCTCGAAAAAAGATAGCGAAAAAAATGATCCCTAGAGTCGAGACTAAAAGGAATGTATAAACCAATGCTTCCATAGATTCGATCGTGGTTTACAATTATAGCTTCCATACCTGTTTATTTTGGATCATCTCCTACCTAAAGAAAGAGCAAAAGTCAAAGAAAAAAAAGTCGATTCGAAAGATGCGATAACAATGTTATATTATATCAGACTACTTGTCTTTTTGTAGTTGGATCTCCAAGTTTTTGGAATGCGCCAAATTCTACTTGAGCATCCAAATCTGGGTCAATACCAGCAAAAACATCTCTGAATAAGGTTCGAGCACCATGCCAAATGTGTCCGAAGAAAAAGAGCAAAGCAAACGAAGCATGTCCAAAAGTAAACCAACCCCTCGGACTGCTACGAAACACACCATCAGATTTCAAAGTAGCACGATCTAATTCAAAAATTTCACCCAATTGAGCGCGTCTAGCATATTTTTTAACAGTAGCAGGATCACTATAACTAACTCCGTTAAGTTCGCCGCCGTAGAACTCAACAGTTACACCTACTTGTTCAACACTATACTTTGATTCTGCCCTTCTAAAAGGAACATCAGCTCTAACAATTCCGTCTCCATCTACCAAAACAACTGGAAATGTTTCGAAAAAGGTAGGCATACGACGTACAAAAAGTTCACGCCCTTCTTTATCTCTAAAAATGGGGTGTCCTAACCATCCAACAGCTATTCCATCCCCGTTGTCCATTGAGCCCGCTCTGAATAACCCCCCCTTTGCCGGATTATTCCCAATGTAATCATAAAAAGCAAGTTTTTCCGGAATTTTAGACCAAGCTTCTGAGAAACTTTGATTTTCAGCGAGTCCAGCACTAACTCTTCTATATATTTCTTGCTGGAAGTATCCCTGATCCCATTGATAACGAGTGGGACCAAATAATTCGATGGGGGTAGTTGCTGAACCATACCACATAGTTCCAGCAACTACAAAAGCAGCAAAAAAGACAGCAGCGATACTACTGGAAAGGACGGTTTCAATATTGCCCATACGTAATCCTTTGTATAGACGTTGAGGCGGACGAACACTAAGATGAAATAGGCCCGCTAATATGCCCAATGTACCCGCTGCAATATGATGAGAGGCTATTCCGCCCGAAACAAACGGATCAAAACCTTCCACACCCCACGCTGGATTTACAGATTGTACTTTTCCAGTTAGTCCATAAGGATCGGACACCCATATTCCAGGGCCATACAAACCTGTTACATGAAATACGCCAAAACCAAAACAAGCCACCCCTGAAAGAAATAAATGAATTCCAAAAATCTTGGGCAAATCCAAAGACGGTTTTCCTGTACGTTCATCAGTAAATATTGCTAGATCCCAATACACCCAATGCCAAATAGCTGCTAAGAAGCACAAGCCAGAAAACACAATATGCGCTCCGGCCACACCTTCGTAACTCCAAATGCCTGAATTCGTTACAGCCCCCCCTGTGATACTCCAACCACCCCACGAATTAGTTATTCCTAAACGAGTCATGAAGGGTATAACGAACATACCTTGTCTCCACATTGGATCAAGAACGGGATCAGAAGGATCAAAAACGGCTAATTCATATAGAGCCATTGAACCGGCCCAACCAGCAACCAGAGCTGTATGCATTATATGGACAGCAATCAACCGACCGGGATCATTCAATACAACGGTATGAACACGATACCAAGGCAAACCCATGGAAATACCCCTTTTTATCAAAGAAAGATAAAGACTATGTAACTTTATTGCATTTTTAAAACGATACTATGGACCTCCCCCCTTCAGTGGATTCTCTACGAGCAGGAGATAATATTTGTTCTCTTCTGCTGGCAATAATCAAACAATTCTGTTCGTAGGAACAAAGAGAAGCAGATCTATTCTATACCCGATAAGCCCCAATACGCAATGGTGGGTTGAGCCCATTTTCTATGAGTGAATCCATCCATACTTAGTCATCATTCGAAAGACCTATTTGGAATAATTTTAGTTACTTTATTAATTATGTCTTCCTTTCTGACCATGGCTAAAATGAATAACGGCCAATTTTTATGAAGACAATTAAACCCATTATTACGTTTCCACATCAAAGTGAAATATAGTACTTCATTTTTTTTAATGCCTATTGGTGTTCCAAAAGTACCTTTTCGAAGTCCTGGAGAGGAAGATGCATCTTGGGTTGACGTATAGTGCGGCTTGTCAGATATATTGGGTCATATGGGATTTCCCCGTTCTCTTCCTCGATTGAGATATCCCTTGTTTCACCCAATCAATTTATTTAAAAATTGGCGCGTGAGGTGCAATTAGATCCGTTTTTGGGGGATCCAGATTAATATTACCATCTCAATAAAACTTATTTATGGTTGGCTTGGTTGGACCAAGAAAATGAAGTATCCAGGCTCCGTTTAGAAAAAACCCAATTAGTAATAGATCGGCGTGCTACTTGTATCATAAACGATTTTATTATTAAATTAGAAAGAGGGGTGATCTCAAAGTGTTAATTAATCGAATAGAATAATATGCTGAATACCTCAAATATTTGACGGAAGAAAGGCATCAAATGAATTAAAAAAAGAAGTGGTATTGGGAGCATTTATCCTATATGTGCAAATAGAAATCGCGGAAATCTTTACCTGGAGTAGAGCATAAACCTAAAAAAATGGAAGGGACCCCTTCAGGAACAAGAAAATTACATCGTAATTTGGATTGGATCTCGATGAAACAATATATCAATGAGAAGTGTGTTTGATAAGTGTAATGAATTTCGTATTATAGGTTATAGGAAAACGAGCAAAAACTTATCTTTTTTTTATGAAAAAAAAAGGGTTCCTTTGTTAAAAGTTAGATAGAACCTACTCTAAGCCAAAATAAAGGGGCTGGAATCTTATACATTGATCTTTTTTCCGCTATTTTTTGAACCGTATGCCCCAAAAGGTGCATGTACGGTTCCTAAGGGATAGTTTTTTATCCTAATCAACCGACTTTATCGAGAAAGATTGCTTTTTTTAGGCCAAGAGGTTGATAGTGAGATCTCAAATCAACTTATTGGTCTTATGGTATATCTCAGTATAGAGGATGATACCAAAGATCTCTATTTGTTTATAAATTCTCCCGGAGGATGGGTAATACCCGGAGTAGCTATTTACGATACTATGCAATTTGTAAGACCAGATGTACATACAATATGCATGGGATTGGCCGCTTCAATGGGATCCTTTATCCTGGTCGGAGGAGAAATTACCAAACGTCTAGCATTCCCTCACGCTTGGCGCCATTGAGTTTTTTATTTGAAAGAAAAAAATACTATGCCTTAGCAGGAATATTAAGTAATAATAGCATGGCACTTCAAATTTGATATGATAAAACTATCTTTTTTTTTTTACATTAAATTATGTATCGAAAGAGTAGTATGAGATAATAAGATATTCCGATTTTATCTTAGGGTAGTCCATTTAAGCGTCACAAACTTTTTTTTGTTTTCACACCGGAAGGGTTTTAACAATATTTATTTTTTATAGAACAGATTCATTTTTTGCCTTAGCTCAAAAAAACTTTGGGATTGCTGAATCACAGACGAAATAAATATATAAAGCAACGGAACCATCATAGTATTTTTTAACTCCCCCGAAAGTAAACGAACCGAAAGGAAGGGTGGTAATTGGATCATTTACCGATCTGCGTCTGATAGATCCTAGATTTTCGGCTGTAAGGTGAAAGTAAATTCCATTAGAGAGCCGTATGCACTGCACAAAAAATGCCCGTACGGTTCTTCAATTTTTTTTTTTTTGCACCTCATCATCCTGCAAGATATAGAAACCATTTATTTATCATCAGGGTAATGATTCACCAACCCGCAGCCTCTTTTTCTGAGGCACAAACGGGAGAATTTATCTTGGAAGCGGAAGAACTACTGAAACTGCGCGAAACCATCACAAGGGTTTATGTACAAAGAACGGGCAAACCCTTATGGGTTGTATCCGAAGATCTGGAAAGAGATGTTTTTATGTCAGCAACAGAAGCCCAAGCTCATGGAATTGTTGATCTTGTAGCGGTTGAATGAAGGATTTCGCTGAAATCCCTACTATTGTTGTGTTGCGATTTTCTTTATATTATTATCCGGGTTTAATATTTTAATATTCTATTAAATAGATTAAAAAAAAAAGCGATTCATAATCATCCGGTTAGGATCGATCTCAACCAGCCTATTATGTATACGATACAGCATGCCAACCATTAAGCAACTTATTAGAAACACACGACAGCCAATAAGAAATGTCACGAAATCCCCCGCTCTTCGGGGATGTCCTCAGCGCCGAGGAACATGTACTAGGGTGTATGTGCGACACGTTTAGATCATGAGCTAGGACTGGGACACAAAAAAAAGACAAACTGTATGTTTCCAGTATCAGTGATCAATCAAGACCAGTGAATAGGATAGAAATAGAATATGAATAGGATAGAATGGAAGAATTCCACCCACTATCTACAAATCAAAAAGATCCATTATCTCCCTGTGTATTCAATTTATGGTTTCCATTGGTGCAAATCCAATCACCTGAATTTAAGATGAGAAGCAATTCCCCTTTGGTAAGAAATAGTTATCCATTAAGCGGGGGAAATATATAAGCAGAAAAATAATGTTCCCACTCTTGCAAAAACGGACTAACAGGGTCAGCTACCTAGCTAACTTTCATAATTAAATACCGTTACTGTATGGGTTAGATCTCATTGTGAAAGACCTATTACTAAATAATATAATTCATGGGTAGAGCCAAAGGATGTGAACTGTACAAGTTACCAAGAATATTGATTAAATGCAGGAAGGGGTTCCGGTGTATAGAAAGGACCTCACCGTTTAAGAAGTAACCATAGAAACGATGGAACCACTATTTCTTTATCCATTTAAATTTTATTTTTATGTTTACAATGAAAAAAATATATATAGTGGTCGGGGAGGTTATAGTAGCCAAAGCCATTGGAATTTTTATTTTATACATTGGAAGAATCTGTTTTGTTATTAATCGACCAGTAAAGGGGAAAATAATAACTAAAAGAACGGAAATCAATTAGTTATTCATCAAAGTTTCATTTATTCAATGACCAGAATTAGACGAGGATATGTAGCTCGTAAACGTCGAACAAAAATCCGTTTATTTGCATCAAGCTTTGGGGGGGCTCATTCAAGACTTACTCGAACTATTACTCAACAGAAAATAAGAGCTTTGGTTTCTGCTCATCGGGATAGAGATAGGCAAAAGAGGGATTTTCGTCGTTTGTGGATCACTCGGATAAATGCAGTAATTCGTGAAAATAAAGTATCCTATAGTTATAGTCGATTTATAAATGATCTGTACAAGAGTAAATTGCTTCTTAATCGTAAAATACTTGCACAAATAGCTATATTAAATAGGAATTGTCTTTATATGATTTCTAATGAGATCATAGAGGAAAAGGATTGTAAGGAATTTACCGAAAAACTTAAATGACATTCCCCGGAGAATGAACTCCGGGAAGATAGAGTATAAATTAGTATAAGAAAAAATTGATAAGATGATAAAGTCGTCAAAATGAGTTAACGCGCTCAAACAAAATCTTCCCCGATTCTTTGATTATTTTTTTTTTTTTTACAACACGAAAATTTAATTTAGATTTTATTATTTTTCGAACAAAATATCCATCTGGGTTTGAGTTCATAGCATATTGGAATTTTGATTTGATTGAAGAGTAAGCCTATTTATTTCTGGTTCTAAAACCAGTAGTTCTAGCGGTCGACTCGGTTCTTTCAAACTGTTTCTCGTTATTAAGAAAAGGTAACAAAGATAAAACGCGCGCTTGTTTTATAGCAATAGTAATTAATCGTTGTTGTTTCAAGGTCAATCTATTCACGCGTCTAGATAAAATTTTTCCTTGTTCACTAATAAACCGACTAATTAAACTCATATTTCTATAATCAATTCGATCCCCCGATTGGATCGGGGGCAAACGCCTACGAGAAGATCGTTTGGATTTAAGAAAGGGTCGCTTGGATTTATCCATGGTTTGTTTGTTCCTTATCCCTGAAAATCCTATTTCTGAGTTCTAATTCTTTTTTTTTTTTAGATCCAACTGAAATAGAAGAAATACAGAAATAGAAGAAATAGAAATTAGGATTTACTTTAGTTATATTAAAATATATATTATATATATAATATGTCATTTTTTATGTTCCTTGGAAGAGTGACAAACAGACCTGCATTCGATCTATTTCTTTATCTCCCCATGAACCGTATGTTTGTAACAATAGGGACAGAATTTTTTCAATTCCAATCGACTCGGCGTATTGTGTCGATTCTTTTGGGAAATATATCTGGAAATGCCCGTTGATTCTTTATTAACCCCGTTTCGGACACAACTGGTACATTCCAAAATAACCGTTACTCGGACATCTTTACTCTTGGCCATGAACCCCCTTTGGTTTTTGATTCGCTCAACTCTTCCATTTTTTCAATCTGAAGCGAATAAGAAAGGAACAAAGAAAAAATAGAAGTTGCTAACTCTAAATCGAATTATGAAAGATTTCGTTGCAATCACTAGAGTAATAGTCAAAAAATAGTAAATAATAAGGAATACAATTATTTCAAACTATATTTCTAATTGCAGTACAGTATCTTATTTAACTATTTTTTGTGATACTGTTGACCTAGGAGCACATTTCCATCCCCGTTCTCACTCTATTAGAATATAAATTTAAGCCGGGATTTTCGCTGAGATTTAGTCTAAAAAAAAAAAAAAATAGCAATAAATTAGTTAAATCTATTTGATTTGATTGTATCTCTAATCCCCTTCCCGTATCAATAACTAAAATTAAAAAAAGGGGAATGTCAACGCATCGGGGAATAAACGATTGATCTCTATTAATAAACCTGCTAAAGATCCGAACCATAGAGTACTTAGTACTGGTGCCACGGAAAGATATGTTTTTAGATCTCGCATTGAAAACCCTCCTTCTTTTTGTTTTTAACGTCTCATATGGGTATAGATAAGTCTTTTATTATTTTATTATATGTTATACAATATGTTATATGACATGAGCCCCCCCAAAAAAAGAAGAAATGACAATAAAAATTATGTATATCAATGGAAGAAATAACACTATGGAAAAGAAGACAGGGATTCTCTACAATGAAACTGTAGACCAATTGAAAGGGATGTAGCGCAGCTTGGTAGCGCGTTTGTTTTGGGTACAAAATGTCACGGGTTCAAATC